GTAAAGTTCCATATCTAAGTTGGATATAAGAAAGCTTACCATATATAACACAAAATTTCTCCGCCAATTCGTTCTAGTCGGGCCTCTCGGTCCGTTATTATACCCCGAGAAGTAGAAAGAATTACAATCCCCATCCCGCCTAAAATTCTAGGAATTCGTTGATAGTTCGAATAGATTCGTAGACCGGGTCGACTGATCCGTTTTAACTTTAAAACAGTTTTATATGGCCCTTTCCTATTCCTTCTATGTCGTAGGGTTAAAACCAAAAAATATTTGTTGCTTTCTTGATGTTTCCTCACGTTTTCAATAAAACCTTCTCTTAACAGTATTTTAACAAGGTTTTCGGTGATGTTAGTAGATGGTATTCGAACCGTTCCCTTTCTATTCATGTCAGCATTGCGTATAGAAGTTATTATATCAGCAATAGTGTCTTTACCCATGATAAACTAAAATTATTGTTGCCCCCGAATTTTGATATAATCAACATGCTTTTTTTTTCTTTCTTTATATATAATATATATATTTTTTTTATGAATTGTTAAAGATATATGCGTGAGACAAATCTACTAATTAATTTTATCTATTTTATTCAAATGTTCTAACTATATTATAGTCTCATCTTTATTATACTTATAGTACTTCAGGCGCTAATGAAACTATTTTAGTGAAATTTAACTGTCTCAATTCCCGTGCGATCGCACCAAAAATTCTAGTTCCTTTGGGATTTCCTTCTTGATCAATAACAACCGCAGCATTGTCATCATATCGCAGTATCATACCGTTGTCACGTTTGAGTTCTTTACAAGTACGTACAATTACAGCTCTGATCACTTCAGATTTTTCTAAAGGTGTATTTGGTATTGCTTCCTTGATTACAGCAACAATAACGTCACCAATATGAGCATATCGTCGATTACTAGCTCCTATGATTCGAATACACATCAATTCTCGGGCCCCGCTGTTGTCCGCTACATTTAAATGGGTTTGAGGTTGAATCATATCATTTTTTTTTTATTTGCTCTTTTGATGCAAAGGGGCGAAGTAAAAAAAAAGAAATATTGTTTGTCCAAAATAATAAAAAAAAGAAACCTACAATTGTTTTTTTTTATTCCAAAGACCTCTTTCCTTTGGTTTTACATTCCTATCCTGAAATAATGAATTGAGTTCGTATAGGCATTTTGGATGCCGCTATTGAAATAGCCTTTCTGGCTACACTTTCTGCTACTCCGCCCATTTCATAAAGTATTCTACCCGGTTTAACGATAGCTACCCAATATTCGGGAGATCCTTTTCCTGAACCCATACGCGTTTCCGCGGGTCTTACTGTAACTGGTTTGTCTGGAAATATACGTACCCATATTTTTCCACCGCGGCGCACATTTCGTGTCATTGCTCGCCGCCCTGCTTCTATTTGTTTAGATGTGATCCACGCGGGTTCAAGTGCCTGAAGAGCATATCTACCGAAGCAAATACAATTACCTCTATAAGATATTCCTTTCATTCTTCCTCTATGTTGTTTACGGAATCTGGTTCTTTTGGGGTTATAGTTGATGGTTGTTTATCAATTCATTCCATCTCTACTACAGAACCGGACATGAGAGTTTCTTCTCATCCAGCTCCTCGCGAATGAAACAATTCTAAAATAATATACGTGTATTTAATGAATAATATACTGAATCGTGGGATTCATTGAGATTTTATCTAATCTATTATTTTATCTAATCTATTAGAAATATAAATTTGTATATCTTGTTTTGATAGTTTATATAATTAATATTAATTAAACATATATTCTATTTTTCTATTTATAGTTAATAGTTATAGATAATTTAGATAATTATTTTATAGATTATTTAGAGATAATGTTATAGATAATATAATGTCATTTTGTTATAACGAGTCTTTATTTTGTTTTGTATTTTTTATTATCATATCGGATCGACCAAAATTTATAAATCCAATAAAATAAAAACTTTCGCGGGCGAATGTTTACTCTTTCAATATCTATTTCAGTTGTAGGGTTATCCCATGACATGACCTTTCAGAATAAAAGTGGATTGGCCCCGGGTTTGTTCCGCCATCCTACCCAGTGAATCATTAGGATTCGTTTTCAATAGAATCTTATGTATCCACAGGTTTCGTCGTTCCCATCGCTTCTCGATTAATGGTTAGGCCTGAATTCTACAATGGAGCTCCTAAGGAAAATGAAATGTGTTCTTGAGTCAATTTTCTCAGTCTTTATTGACTCGGGGCTCTTGATTTTTTTGTTCTTTCTATAAACAAATTCATCTAATTATAGATCAATCAAATTAGTATTGATGCTTTATTACATTATCCTTTATAAGATCACTCATAGACCTTACATATTGGAATCATATAGCATTGATATTCTTTTTCTCTCTTTCTCTCACCCTTCCATTTATCCGCATTTTTATTGTTATTGCTTCACAACTTATAATCAGATTTGTTTTATTTTTTTTTAGTATTATGCAAAAAAACT